AATAAGGTGCCTGAGTAAAAGGGCTATCTTGATAGGATAGATTATACAATAAAATTGTTCTTATTATATATTTTAGAATTAAACTAAATCTAAAGAAATCAAAACTCTTCGTGCATCATACACTAATATATAAGAAAGATAAGCTAATTAAGCTACCAGGTTCATACCCTGTTTATAGAAGTAAAATCTTCTTCTTTCCAATAACACTAAATTCAAGAAAAATTACTTTTTTTATAATAATAATTATTAGAACATTAATTGTTATTAGAGCAGATAATTGGCTGGGGATATGGATAGGAATAGAAATAAATTTAATGTCATTTATCCCTTTAATTTCTAAAAGAAAAAATAAAAATTCCTCACAAGCCATAATGACATATTTTTTAGTGCAGAGATTAAGAAGTATAATCCTATTATTCTCAGTAACCATAAACCCGTTAATTATAAGAAGAATTAATCTAGAAGAATTCTGGATCAAAAACATAACTGTATTAAGCCTAATTATTAAATTAGGAGCGGCTCCTTTCCACTGATGATTACCAAGAATATTAAGAAACATAAATTGAACAGAATGTTTTGTTCTAATAACATGACAAAAAATTGCACCATTAGTGGTACTAAATAATCTAGCACCTAGATCAATAATTTTATATGCGACAGCCTTATTATCAGGAATAGTAGGCAGCATTGGAGGATTAAATCAAACCTCAATTCGAAAACTAATAGCCTATTCATCAATTAATCATTTGGGGTGGATAGTGATATTTATATCAATAAGAAACATATGATATAAATACTTAATTATTTATTCAATATTAATAGGTCTAATCTGTTATATATTAAACTTTAAAACCATCTATTTTATAAATCAAATTAGAACAAACTCAAATTCATTAACCGAAAAATTTACATTAATTATTATAATGCTTAGAATTGGGGGTCTCCCACCATTTATTGGATTTTTACCCAAATGGATAGTTATCCAAAGAATAATCAATTCCAATTTATTTTTCATCTTAGTAATAATATTAATATTATCATTAATAACATTATTCTATTACATGCGTATAATAATCAATTTTATTTTAATATATTCCACAATAAATAAATGAATAAAATTTAAAACCATTAGTATAAAATTTATATATATAGCTCTTAGAATAAACATTATATTACCTATATTTTTAATTCTTAATTTTTTTTAAAGCTTTAAGTTAAAAAAAACTATTAACCTTCAAAGTTAAAAATACTGAAAAGTAAGCTTTAGTTTAAACACCTTTAGATTTGCAATCTAATATCATATATTTGACTATAAAGCTAATTGATAAGGGGTAATTAACCATATATAAATTTACAATTTATAGCCTAAAATTCAGCCACCTTACCATTTGAATAAATGATTATTTTCCACAAATCACAAAGACATTGGAACACTATATTTCCTATTTGGTATATGATCCGGAATAGTGGGATCTTCAATAAGATGAATTATCCGTGTAGAATTGGGGCAGCCCGGGTCATTTATTGGAGATGACCAAATTTATAACGTAATTGTTACAGCCCATGCATTTATCATAATTTTTTTTATAGTTATACCTATTATAATTGGAGGATTTGGGAATTGACTAGTACCATTAATAATTGGAGCCCCAGATATAGCATTCCCACGAATAAACAATATAAGATTTTGACTATTACCCCCATCCTTAACATTGTTATTAACAAGTAGAATGGTTGAAATAGGAGCAGGAACTGGATGAACTGTATATCCACCATTATCAAGAAATTTATCACATAGAGGGGCCAGAGTAGACTTAGCAATCTTTTCACTTCACTTAGCAGGAGTTTCATCAATCTTAGGAGCAGTAAATTTCATCTCAACAATTATAAATATACGACCTGTGGGGATAACACCTGAACGAACACCTTTATTTGTATGATCTGTTGGAATTACAGCACTATTATTACTTTTATCATTACCAGTTCTAGCAGGAGCAATCACTATATTATTAACCGATCGAAACTTTAATACATCATTTTTTGACCCAACAGGGGGAGGGGATCCAATTTTATATCAACATTTATTCTGATTTTTCGGACACCCTGAAGTATATATTTTAATTTTACCAGGATTTGGGTTAATTTCACATATCATCAGACAAGAAAGAGGTAAAACTGAAGCATTTGGAGCATTAGGTATAATTTATGCTATAATAGCAATCGGATTATTAGGATTTATTGTATGAGCACATCATATATTTACAGTAGGAATGGACGTAGACACTCGAGCTTACTTTACATCTGCAACTATAATTATTGCTGTACCAACAGGTATTAAAATTTTTAGTTGGTTAGCCACATTACATGGAGTAAATATAAACTATACACCTTCAACATTATGAGCCCTGGGATTTGTATTTTTATTCACAATCGGGGGATTAACAGGTGTAATTTTGGCAAACTCATCAATTGATATTGTACTACATGACACTTATTATGTAGTAGCCCACTTCCACTATGTATTATCAATAGGGGCTGTTTTCGCAATTATAGGAAGATTTATTCAATGATACCCTTTATTTACAGGATTAACATTAAAAAATAAATGATTAAAAATTCAATTCTTAACAATATTCGTAGGAGTAAATTTAACTTTTTTCCCTCAACATTTCTTAGGATTAAGAGGCATACCACGACGTTATTCAGATTATCCCGATTGTTACACAACATGAAACATTATTTCATCAATTGGATCTACTATATCTATAATCAGAATTATTATATTTATTATAATTATCTGAGAAAGTATTGTAACTAAACGATCAGCCATTTTTAGACATAATATAACATCAAGAATTGAATGATTACAAAAAATACCTCCTGCAGAGCATTCATATGCAGAATTACCTATACTAACTAACTTCTAATATGGCAGAATAGTGCAATGAATTTAAGCTTCATATATAAAGACAAAGTCTTTTATTAGAAATCGCAACATGAGGTAATATCAAATTACAAGATGCAATATCCCCTTTAATAGAACAATTAATTTTTTTCCATGACCACACTCTAATAATTCTATTAATAATTACTGTTATAGTGTCATATATTATACTATCAACTATAAAAAATAAATTAATTAACCGATTTCTGCTTGAAGGGCAAACAATTGAATTTATCTGAACTTTAATACCAGCTATTACATTAATTTTCATCGCATTACCATCATTACATTTATTGTATTTAATCGATGAAATCAAAAACCCGGACTTAACCTTAAAAATTATTGGCCATCAATGATATTGAAGATATGAATATTCAGACCTAAATAATGTAGAATTCGATTCATATATAAAGCCCACAAATGAATTAAATAATAATGAATTCCGACTATTAGATGTAGACAATCGAGTTGTATTACCATTTAATTTACAGATCCGAGTATTAGTCACAGCAGCAGATGTATTACATTCATGAGCTGTACCTGCACTAGGAATTAAAATCGATGCTATTCCAGGACGACTTAATCAAGGCGCCTTTAAGATAACACGACCAGGAATTTTGTATGGGCAATGTTCAGAAATTTGTGGTGCCAATCATAGATTTATACCAATTGTAATCGAAAGAGTACCTATAAACAAATTCATTAATTGACTAAACTCAAACTCATTAAGTGGCTGAATAGTTAAGCATTGGTCTCTTAAACCAAATTATAGTACATTAACAAATACTCTTAATGAAAGAAATTAGTTTAAAAAAACATTAACTTGTCAAGTTAAAAATGCTAAATAGCATTTCTTAATACCACAAATAGCACCAATTTGATGAGAATTAATATTTATCATTTTTTTAATAAGACTAATATTAATAATTATAATTATATATTTCAATAAAATAATAAAAATTAAAAGATTAAAAAAACAATACAAAATAATTAAACAAAATAATTGAAAATGATAACTAATCTATTTTCAACATTTGATCCCTCAACTTCAATAAATTTATCAATAAACTGAGTAAGAACAATCACATGTTTCATATTAATCCCTTTAACATATTGAACATTACCTAACCGAATAAATAGAATAATTAATATAATCACAAACAAATTAAATGAAGAATTTAAAATATTAATAGGACCAAAATCAAAAGGTATAACATTAATAATAATTTCATTATTTATATTTATCTTAATTAATAATTTAATGGGGTTATTACCCTATATCTTCACAAGTTCAAGACATTTAGTATTTACATTAAGATTAGCCCTCCCATTATGAATTACACTAATATTATACGGTTGAATTAATCAAACTAACCATATATTCGCACACCTAATCCCTGCAGGAACACCTGCAATACTTATACCATTTATAGTAATAATTGAAACAATTAGAAATATAATCCGACCCGGATCATTAGCAGTGCGATTAACAGCAAATATAATTGCTGGACATTTATTAATAAGACTACTAGGAAATAATTCAATCAATAGAGGAGTAATATTACCTATAATTATAATTGTACAAATTATGTTAATAATATTCGAAACAGCAGTATCATTAATTCAAGCCTATGTATTTTCAGTTCTAAGAACACTATACTCTAGAGAAGTTATGTAATGAAACTACATAAAAACCACCCATTTCATTTAGTTGATTATAGCCCATGGCCTTTAACAGGCTCAATTGGAGCTATAACTCTAACCTCAGGTATAGTAATATGATTTCACAAAAATGAAATATATTTATTCTGATTAGGAGTGACAATTTTATTACTAACAATATTCCAATGATGACGAGATATTGTCCGAGAGGGTACTTTCCAAGGTATACATACAATTAAAGTTACTGAAGGATTAAAAATTGGGATAGTACTTTTCATTATCTCGGAAGTATTCTTTTTCATTTCATTCTTCTGGGGATTTTTCCATAGAAGCCTAGCCCCTACAATTGAATTAGGCATAACATGACCCCCTAAAGGGATCAAAACATTTAACCCAATAGAAATTCCTTTATTAAATACAATAATTTTATTATGCTCAGGGATTACAGTAACATGAGCCCATCACAGATTAATAAATAATATACACGATCAAACAACAAAAGCCCTAATATTAACGGTTGTCCTAGGAGTATTCTTTACTATTCTTCAAGGTTATGAATATATTGAAGCCCCTTTCTGTATTAGAGATTCAATTTATGGGTCATCATTTTTTATAGCTACAGGATTCCATGGGATTCATGTAATTATTGGAACAACATTCCTATTTATCTGTCTAATACGCCATATAATATGCCATTTCTCTAAAACACATCACCTAGGATTTGAAGCAGCAGCCTGATACTGACACTTCGTGGATGTAGTATGGTTATTCCTTTATATTTCAATTTACTGATGAGGTAGCTACTTTTTTAGTATAAATAATATATTTGACTTCCAATCAAAAGATCTTAAAAAGAAAAAGTAATATTAAAAATCTTATCATCAATTACAGTAGCAATAATAATCTCTATAGTATTAATAATAGTATGCACAGTAATCTCAAAAACCTCTATCATAGACCGAGAAAAAATATCTCCATTCGAATGTGGGTTTGACCCTAAATCATCAGCACGATCACCCTTTTCATTACAATTCTTCTTAATCGCAATTTTATTTCTAATTTTTGATATCGAAATTGCCCTATTATTGCCTATATTAGTAACAATAAAAACAAGAAACATTATAATATGAACATTAACTATAACAGTATTTATTATAACATTAATCCTAGGGTTATATTACGAATGAAAGAATAATATACTAGAATGAACTTTTTGGGGGTATAGTTAAAAATAACATCTAAGTTGCAATTAGAAAGAGCTTAATATAGCTGCCCTCAAAAGTATTGAAGTAATAATTACATTTAGTTTCGACCTAAAAATAGAGAAAATCTCCTTACTTAATTAATTGAAGCCAAAAATAGAGGCCCTCCATTGTTAATGGAGTCATTGGTAAAATAACCCAATTAAAAGAGAATGTAGGTATCTGAAAGAAGCTGCTAACTATCTTTCAAAGCGGTTAAACTCCGTTTTTCTCTTAATTTATATAGTTTAACTTAAAACACTACATTTTCAATGAAGAGATGAATTAATTTCTATAAATTATTCAAGAAGGTAAAACCTTATCATAATAGCTTCAATATTATGCTTTAAAATTAAGCTACTCAAATAAATAATAATAAGAATAAATATTATAAGAATAAAAGAACAAAAAAAAATCCTGATATTATTATTTTGATAAAAAAGCAATAATTTACTCAATATATTTATATATATAACCAAAATGTTAGACATGACATATTCACCCCAACCTATATCTATAAAATCAGAACACAACTTAGAGAAAGAAAAAGAATAAGAATTAACAATATAAGTTCTAAAATTAGGCATAAATCATATTAACCCTAAAAAAGAAACCAATAAAGGATAACTTGTACCAAAAATAGAATCAGAGTATTTTAAAAAACACAACTCATAACCAATTCAACCACCAAAACAAACAAAAATCAAAGGCATTAACTTGCATTCAATAGGTATAGATAAAAAATCAGGGAAAGGGAACAAAAGTCAATTAAGTAATCTTCCACCCAAAACCCCTATAACAACTAAAAAAATCATAGACTTATTTATAACAGAGTCTTCAAAAAAAGAAGAAAAAGATATAGATCCCTTATAATCAATTATAGAATAATATATTAAACGGGTTCTATAAGAAACAGTTAAACCAACAGAAAGAAAAAATAAAATATAAATAAAAGTATTAAAAAAAGAAAAAGTTAAAGTTTCTAATACTATATCCTTTCTATAAAACCCGGATAAGAAAGGTAAACCACACAAAGAAAGATTAGCAATACTGAAACAAGTTCTAGTGTAAGGTAAATGGTTAACTAAACCACTCATATGACGAATATCCTGAGAATCATTCATACAATGAATAATTAACCCTGCACATAAGAATAAAAGTGCCTTAAAAAAAGCATGGGTTAATAAATGAAAATAAGAAATAGTAGAATAGCCAATAAATAAAATTCTCATTATTAAACCTAACTGTCTCAGAGTAGACAAAGCAATAATCTTCTTAAGATCATACTCAAAGTTAGCACCCAAGCCAGACATAAATATAGTCAATATAGATAAAAGAAGAAAAAAAGATAAATCAAATTGGTATAATAAAAAACTAAAACGTACTAATAAATAAACACCCGCAGTAACTAAAGTAGAAGAATGAACCAGAGCAGAAACAGGAGTGGGAGCTGCTATAGCAGCAGGCAATCAAGAAGAAAAAGGAATTTGTGCACTTTTAGTAAAAGCACCAAAGATAATTAAAACAAATAAAATATAGCTTCAATCAAATAAATAAAAATTATAATATAAAAAATGTCAAGAACCCGAATTAAATAATCACCCAATCCCCAAAAGAATACAAACATCACCAATACGGTTAGTTAAAACAGTTAATATACCTGCATTATAAGACTTATAATTCTGAAAATAAACAACTAAACAATAAGAAACTAATCCTAAACCATCCCAACCCAAAAGAATTCTAATTAAATTAGGTCTAACAATTATTAATGCCATAGAAAAGATAAACAACAAAACCAAAATCAAAAACCGATCCTTATTAGAATCATCAAATATATAAATAAAACTGTAACAAATAACTATAGAAGAAATAAATATAACACTACCTATAAAAATTAATGATATTCAATCAAAAAGTAAGGTTATAACTAATCTACAAGAATTAATATTAAGAATCTCCCAATCTAACATTAAAGAATAATCAATAGAAAGAAAATAAATACCTAATACAAAAAAGAAAACACCAAAAACCAAAATTATAAAAAACCAAAAATTATATATTCTCATCTTATTCATTAACCTGAAGTAATAATACACCTACAATACCACAAATTATTATTCTAAATTAAACTATTCAAGTAAAATCATATAGTATAAAAATCAGAAAATAAAAATAAAAAATTTAAGGGAAATAAATGAAAAAATAATAATAAATACTCTCGAATAAAAGATAAACATTCATACTTTAATCCTCTATAAATAAAACCATGCTGGGTAATTGAATATAAATAAATTCTATAACAACAACTCAAAAAAGAAGAAAAGGCCAAAAGTAATATTGTTATAGATCTTCAACTAAGAACAGAATTAATCAAAAGAACTTCCCCAAAAAAATTTAAAGAGAAAGGACTAGACATATTATTAATACTAAAAAAAAATCAAAATATAGAAATTCTAGGTATAATAGTAATAAACCCCTTATTAACCAAAAAACTACGACTATGGGAACGTTCATAAGAAATATTAGCCAAAGAAAAAAGACCAGAAGAACAAAGACCATGACCAATTATAAGAATTAAAGAACCTTCAAAACCAAAACTTCTACAGGTTATAATACCACAAATCACTAAACCCATATGAGCAACTGAAGAATAAGCAATTAAAGACTTTATATCTACCTGATAAAGACACAAAAATCCTACTAGTACACCTCCAAATAAACTTAGAGTAATAAAAAAATTATTGATTAATGAACAAACTTTCAAAAAAAGAAAAACCCGATATAATCCATAACCCCCTAATTTAAGTAAAATGCCCGCTAAAACCATAGAACCAGAAACAGGTGCCTCTACATGAGCCTTAGGAAGCCAAAAATGAAAAAAAACTAAAGGTATTTTAACTAAAAAAGCCATAACTAAAGACAGATAAACATAATTATTCAAATTATCCAATAAGATCAAGAAATAAAATAAAGTAAAATAATTATTATAAATATAAAAAATAGAAACTAATAAAGGAAAAGAAGCAAAAAGGGTATAAAATAATAAATATAAACCAGCAACGAAACGCTCAGGTTGATAGCCTCACCCAAAAATTAGAAATAAAGTAGGAATCATTCTAGATTCAAAAAACAAATAAAATATAAATAAATTAGAAGTAGAAAAAGTAAGAGTAAGCAAAAATAGTAAAATCAACAAAACAAACAAAAACTCACTATTATAATTAAGATTAAAAAAAACCCTAGATCTTGCCAAAATTATCAAAAATACAATTCAAACACTCAAAAATACTATACAGTAAGAAACCAAATCTATACCAAAACCAAAACTTAATCTTCTGTAAAATAAAGTAAAAGAGTAAAAAATAAAAGAAAAAGATAACAACAAAATCCCTAACATAAAAAGTCACCAATTACCAACTAGAGGGGTTAAAAATAAAAGAAACATAAAAATCTTTATCATGAAGCAATAGAAAGACTAGACAAAAGATCGTTTCCATGTCTACGAATTATATTAACAAGAACACCTAGACCCAAAGCCCCTTCACAAACTGAAAAAACCAAAAATAATAAAACAAAATAAAAATCCACCCCATAAATTATAAATAAATTAAAAAGACCCAAAAAAATAATCAATACTAAAAACTCTAATCTAAAAAGAGCTAAAAGTAAGTGCTTATGAGTAAAAGAGAAAGTAAATAACCCTCTAAAAAATATCAAAAAAAGAAAAATATAAAAATTATAAATAAGTTTTAATAGTTTAATAAAAATAATGATCTTGTAAATCATAGATAGAGTAATCTTTAAAACTTCAGTAAAAGGCCTAAACCTAACCTCAATCCCCAAAATTGACATTTTAAATTAAACTACTTACTGATATAACAATAATGTTCATTATTATAGCAATATTATCAATTATATTCATAACATTAAAACACCCCTTAACTATAGGGATCGCAATCATTGCACAAACAATCATTATTTCAATAACCACAGGGATAATAATAGGGTCATTCTGATTTTCATATATTTTAATAATCACTATACTAAGAGGTATATTAGTATTATTTATATATATAGCAAGAATTGCATCAAACGAAAAATTTAATCCATCAATTAAGATAATAACAATAACAATATTAACCATCACAGTAAGAATTGCATATACATACATTACAGAACAAAATGATAAAGAAATAATTAGAATAATAATTATACCAGAAAACATTTCCTTAAATAACTTATTTAATATAAAACACAAATTCATCACAATAATAATAGTAATATACTTATTATTCACAATAATTACTGTATCATTTATTGTCAATATTTCTGAAGGGCCTTTAAAGATTAAAAAAAAATAATGAACAAACCAATACGAAAAACACACCCCTTATTAAAAATTATTAATGGATCACTAATCGATTTACCTACTCCATCAAATATCTCATTATGATGAAACTTTGGGTCCTTATTAGGGATATGTTTAATAATCCAAATCATCACAGGAATCTTCTTAGCAATACACTATACAGCAAATGTAGAATTAGCATTCAACAGAGTAGTCCATATTTGCCGTGATGTAAATAATGGATGGCTATTACGAAATACCCACTCAAATGGGGCATCACTATTCTTTATCTGCTTATACTTACATGTAGGGCGAGGTATTTACTATGGATCATATAAACTGGTAATAACATGAAATGTAGGAGTCTTATTATTATTAATAACAATAGGAACAGCATTTCTTGGGTATGTATTACCATGAGGACAAATATCATTATGAGGTGCCACAGTGATTACAAACTTACTTTCTGCAGTACCTTATCTAGGTAATGAAATCGTAAAATGACTATGAGGAGGATTTAGAGTAGACAACGCAACACTAACACGATTCTTTACATTACACTTCTTAATACCATTCATAATTGCTGCAATAGTTATAATCCATTTACTATTTTTACATCAAACAGGAAGAAATAACCCACTAGGATTAAATTCTAACTATGACAAAATCCCATTTCACCCATACTTTTCAATTAAAGACCTAATAGGAATAGTATTTACATTAACAATATTTTCATTATTAATCCTTCTAGAACCCCGAATACTAGGTGACCCAGAAAATTTCATCCCAGCAAATCCCTTGGTTACCCCTGTTCATATTCAACCAGAATGATACTTCCTATTTGCATACGCTATCCTACGATCAATTCCCAATAAATTAGGAGGAGTAGTAGCAATAATTTTATCAATTATTATCATTACAATTTTACCTATCACTAACAAAAGAAAATTCCAAACAACAGCATTTTATCCCCTAAATAAGATACTATTTTGAACATTTATTACTATTATAATTTTATTAACCTGAATTGGAGCACGACCTGCAGAAGAGCCATTTATCACAACAGGACAAGTATTAACAATAATATACTTCAGATACTTTATCATTAACCCTTTAACATTAATACTATGAGACAAAATTAATAACTAAGTTAATAAGCTTTAGATAAGCATTTATTTTGAAAATAAAAAAAAATGGTTAAATTCCATTATTAACTTATCACTTAAACCAATGAATTACAAGTTAGAGAGCAATAATGAGATAAAAGAAGAAAAAAATAAAAAATAATTTAAAGAAATAGGTAAAAATACCTTTCAAGTAAGGTATATTAACTTATCATAACGAAAACGAGGTAAAGTACCACGAACCCAAATAAACCAAAAAATAATAAAAACAGTCCTAATATAAAAAAAAACAGAATAAAGATCACATCCAAAAAAAATAATAACAGTCAATAAACTCATAAAAATAATATTTATATATTCAGATAAAAAAATAAAAGCAAAACCACCACTTCTATACTCAACATTAAATCCACTAACTAATTCTCTCTCCCCCTCAGCAAAATCAAAGGGTGCCCGATTAGTTTCAGCTAAACAAGAAGAAAGTCAACAAAAAAGTAAAGGGATAGAAAAAAAAATAAATCAAATATCTGATTGATAAATCATAAAATTAACAAAATTATAACCAAAAATAAAAACAAAGAAACAAATAAGAATTATAGCCATTCTAACTTCATAAGAAATAGTCTGAGCCATAGCACGAAGACTACCCAAAAGAGCATATTTAGAGTTAGAGGATCAACCAGAAAGCATAGTACCATAAACCCCTATACCAGTACAACATAAAAAAAATAAAAGACCATAATTAAAACTATATAAATTAGTAAAATAAGGAAAAAGAACCCATAAAGAGAAAGATAAAACAAGTATAAAAATAGGAGAAAAATAATAAATCAAAAAATTAGATATATAAGGATAAGTTTGTTCCCTAAAAAACAACTTAATACCATCAGAGAAAGGCTGTAGTAAACCCATAAAACCTACCCTATTAGGACCCTTACGTAATTGGATATAACCTAAAACTTTACGTTCAAGTAAAGTAACAAAAGCAACAGCAACTAAAACAAAAATAAGTATAATCAAATAACTAATAATAAAAATTACTATTTGTAATAAAAATTACATTTATAAATCCTAAATTTATCGCACTAAACTTCTGCCAAAATAGTAATAATAATCAACAAAATATAAATATTACTTATACTAGGTCCTTTCGTACTAAAGTATAAAAAAAAATTGCAGATAGAAACCAACCTGGCTCACGCCGGTCTGAACTCAGATCATGTAAAGATTCAAAAGTCGAACAGACTTAGTATTTCAGCTTCTGCGCCAAAAACTTTCTTTAATCCAACATCGAGGTCGCAAACTCAATCCATAGATAAGGACTCTCCGGAAAAATTACGCTGTTATCCCTAAGGTAATTTAATCTTATAATCTTTAAAAAAGGATCAAAAATACATAAATAAATGAAAATAAATAATTGAGGGTTAATTAATCCTCAATATCGCCCCAACAAAATTATAAAAATAAAATTTAACAAAACAATTAACCAAAAATTAAAAATTAAAATTATAATAAAATTCTATAGGGTCTTCTCGTCTTGCAAAAAAATCTAAGCTTTTTGACCAAAAAATTAAATTCACAAAATTTAAATAAAGAAAGATAGTCCCTCGTCCAATCATTCATACAAGCCTCCAATTAAAAGACAAATGATTATGCTACCTTTGTACAGTCAAAATACTGCAGCCATTAAGTAAAACCATTGGGCAGATTAGACCTATAATTAAAATCTACAGGACATGTTTTTGTTAAACAGGCGAAGACTAGAATTGCCGAGTTCCTATATTTAAATTAACAAAACTACTAATTCTATCATTATTACTAAATATAATAAATAAAAATAAATAACCTAATAAAAATCTAAATAAAATACAAAATTAACAAAAAATAAAGAATTAACTATGACGAAATAAATGATGGACGTTACTAAACCTACAAAAAACTATTAATAAAGAAAATTATAGAAATATTAAAGAGCTTATCCCCCATAACATTAACTAATCTTATTAAATCAAAATTAAAATATAAAAAAACAAAAAAATTAGTCTAAATTAAATTAAATTATTAGATAACCAGATATTTAAAAATGAATAGCATATAACTCCTACAGTAAAATTAAAAATCATTATGAAACAAAAACTCACATAAAACTGTATCTCTTTTAATTTCGGGAAAATTAATTATAATTAATTAAAAATTAATAAACCCTGATACAAAAGGTACTACAAAAAAAGTATACTTAAAATAAATAATAAAATAAACCTTAACAGTACAATAAACTATAATAATAAATAATTAGTTCAGTAAAAAATACTAAAAAAAAAGTTATTTCTGTAAAAAAAGAAAAAATAATAATTAAAATAAATTAGTTATTATCAAGCTAGGTTGAATTGCACAAACCAAAACATTAATGTAAATAATGGTATTCCTAGAATTTAACTTGATAATACCAACTTCACTTTCCAGTAAAATTACTTTGTTACGACTTATTTCACCTTAATAATGAAAGCGACGGGCGATGTGTGCATAACATAGAGCTATAATCAAAATTAAAAATTAATAAAAATTACTTTCAAATCCTTTTTATTTGCACTAATTACAAGAATTTACAAAACCAATAAATAACATTAAATGTAACCCATTAAACCTTCAATATAGCTGCACCTTGACCTGACATAAAATACATTAATAAAAAAGAGAAAATATCCTAAAAAAACATTCAATGACAGAGATATACAAACAAAAATCAAAGTTAAATCCAACGTGGATCATCGATTAAAAAACAGGTTCCTCTGAAAAGACTAAATTACCGCCAAATCCTTTTATTTTAAAGATCATAACTAATAATAATAAGGCCAAATTTACATTCAGAATAATAGGGTATCTAATCCTAGTCTAAATACTGAATTTCATATAATAAAAAACCAAAAAATTAAAAATAAACTAAAATTTCACTTAATAGAAATAAAAATAATAATCAATAATAAAATAAAATACTCACCAAAAAAATTGACTAGAATAAATTGTATAACCGCGCATGCTGGCACAAAATTTTACTATTCAAATTAAATAATAACTGGAATTATAAAAATATAAATAACCAAAATTAAAAACTAAAATTAAAGACTAAAAATAATCATTCAGAAAATAATTAACCCACAAAAATTTATATTTAATATTATAAATAGAGCCAAATAAATAATAAAGAGCCACAGTCTATCCATTATGGTAATAAATTGAAGATTAACATATAATATAACTCATTAAATTAAACCTATCATCCAATCTCCTGATATAGTGAAGTCCGCTAAAAATAATAATACTAAAAATTACACCTGTTAGACCTATTAAAATAATCAGATAAACAAGAACAGCCTTCAAACCAGATAATGTAGAGATTAAGGTAATTCATAATATAAAAATACACTAAAATAAAAGAAACATAAAAATACTAAAAAAGAAAAATATACAATGACTTGACTAAAAATAAATAATTAAAGAAACAGTTATAACCTAAAATTAAAAAAATCATAGTTCAATCAATAAAAATAAGCTAGGTTTGAAGACTATCCCATAAAATTAGAAATTAAACTAAAAGACTAGTACACCGTTTAGCTCTATAAATTAAAGATTAACAATGCCAAAAATAAATAATTATAATAAATAAAAATACAGGTTCTAACAGCTACAGTCTATCCATTATGGTAATAAATTGAAGATTAACATATAATATAACTCATTAAATTAAACCTATCATCCAATCTCCTGATATAGTGAAGTCCGCTAAAAATAATAATACTAAAAATTACACCTGTTAGACCTATTAAAATAAATAAGTAATATAAACAAGATATAATAAATATAAATAACCTAAAATTAACATTAAATAAATAAAATAGTTACATAGGGGGGGGTAGATTCAAGATAGCCTGAATATTAACATAAAATTAAAAATAACTTAAGGTCCGCTAAAAATAATAATTAATAAATAATGATACTAAACAATAAAAATCAGTCTAAACCCCTCTTTGTAAGAAAAAAAAAAAGAGGGGTT